CAATTTATTCCTACGGAGCATCCAGTAACAAGAGAAGATGAAACCGGAAATATCAACAAATTCTTGGATGGTTAAAGGGAAATCAAAAATAAATAAAAAAGAGTCTGCTTTTACAATTTTATCTCTATAGAATTTGAATATCAGAATAGCTGATATAGTCATGATTCAACGGGTCAGGTCCACTTACTTTTTTTTTCACTTTAACGATGGGTTTGATTGGAATACTGGAGAAATAGGAATACTTTGGTTTGGTGATTAATAATCAAGATTAGATATCTAGAATAGTTATGCCCCGGGATAAAAAAAATATGAATAAGGAAACATGAGGAGAACTACTATACCACTACAGGGTCGACTTCTCCTAAAAAGTGTAATGATAAATTAACATAATGAATAAATGTTCAACAACTTTATAAACTATAACTGATAATACTCATTACATTATAATATAATGGTGGTTTATGCTTATATTATAATGATAGTTATCTTTTTGATTGACAAATATCAACAAGATCTCTCTATTCTCCTCTCCGCTGAAAAACGAAGACTGGAGTTTCGTGGAAAAAGCCCTTTATCGGATTTGAACCGATGACTTACGCCTTACCATGGCGTTACTCTACCACTGAGTTAAAAGGGCTTTAAAAATCAAATGAATTAGCAATTTTCCATCATGAGTATACTGCATGTATATATGTACATATATTACATACATAGATAGATGTATGCATAGGAACTCATTCAGGAACAAGAAATTGGATTTACTTAACAAAAGAAGTTAAGTCAGAAGTAAAGTCTAGGGTAAAATGCCTTTTTTGAGAAATACCAATACAGTGAATTGTTTCAAGACCGATGTCACTTTTTATCTTGTATTTGCTTTTATTTTACCGATCCATCAGAACAAGATTTATTTGATTGATACATGTACCAATCCGATATAGATTTACGAAATTTGATTGTAGCATGTCTCATCTGAACAAATCAATTAGTGCAAATTGAACAAATGAAACTTTTACCCTTTTCTGTTAGACCAATTACTACTTGAACTAAAAGAACACTATTCTTATTTATGCTTCGTTATTTCATTTTTTATTTATTTTTTTTTATATTTATTTTATATTTTTATTTTATAAATATAAAATGAATTAAAAATTTAATTTAAATAAAATAAATATAAAAAAAAATGGGATAATAGGACACTTATGAACAAAAAATTTATAAAATAATTATATAGAATCGTGAAAGTCGGAAAGGGCTTTCGGATCTAATCATACCATTACGTCATTACATTATTCATATTTATTTTATATTGTATTGACAATTCCGAAAAACGGATCATACTATGATCATAGTCTGGTGGTGGTCGGGCGGGTATGCCCCTATCGTCTAGCGGTTCAGGACATCTCTCTTTCAAGGAGGCAGCGGGGATTCGACTTCCCCTGGGGGTAGGGTACTGCGAAAGTAAGTTGATCGTGGATTATCAATTATCAATAAACCCATATCCATATGATATATAATATATGTATATATGATATGGATTCTTCCTGGGTCGATGCCCGAGCGGTTAATGGGGACGGACTGTAAATTCGTTGACAATATGTCTACGCTGGTTCAAATCCAGCTCGGCCCAAAAATTCGCCGCTTTCCTTTGAGTATGATATAACCAATTTATTTTACAGAAATGCCCAATATGGAAGAATAAAGAAAAGAGTGCAATTTTTGTTTTTCTCATTGAAGAAAGGTTGATAATCCATCTTGTAGCAATAAAAATAATCACAGGATTGCTAGTTAAACCGCGTTATTCTTACTATATCGCTAGATAGAGTATAGTCCATATTCTATGTGGATATCCGTATATCATTCGTGTCTATGTTACAACACAGCAAATAGAATGCTCTTATAATCCACAAGAATATGTATGCTGTACATCCCGCTGGGATTGTAGTTCAATCGGTCAGAGCACCGCCCTGTCAAGGCGGAAGCTGCGGGTTCGAGCCCCGTCAGTCCCGAACTAGGATCCGACAATCTGATGAATTTATCAATTTATCTCTCTATTGCCCCCGACCAAAAAGGGCGAGGCAGAGAGTAAGATCTAATTCCATGTAGGGATCTTTATCTCTTTTTTTTTTTTTTATTTATATATTATATATATATAATTAAAAATTAATATATTAATAATTAATATATTATATTAATAATTATATTAATAAGATAAGTAATTAATAATATTAATTAATTTAATAAGTTAATAATAAGTAATAATAATAATTAATATTAATTTAATAATTGTAATAATTCAAAATTTTAAAAAGTATACCTTAGTATAGCTCTGATTTTTTTTGTGTACCCTCAATATCTAATTAGAAAGAATTTATCTTATTCTCTGCACATGGAATTTTTGATGAATGTGTTCCAGTCCCAATCAAGGGTTGATGAGGATCTTATCCTAAATAAAAGAAAAACCAAACAACGCCCTTTTAGTCAATTTGACTTTGGTAGAATATTATATTCTTTTATACCATACTCGGACTCGGACATATATTTATCATACTTCATCGTAATCAAAAAAGATTAGATCATCACAAAAAACTTAGATTAAAGTTTAACGCGTCATTTTTTCTATTGCACTTCTACTGCTTGGGTCTATAGCCAGTGGAATACTGGTCATATGATATCTCATCAGATAATTAATTGTATAAGTTTAAGGAAAGATATTGTATAAGGAAGAGGGCCGTTGTTTATAGAAAAGAAAGAGTGGAAAAGAATGATAAATTCAGTGGGATTCTTTATCGGATCAGGAATCCTATTTTTGACTTGGTATGGATAAAAGATCTTCCTATGTTATACTATTCAATTCTCGACGATGAATCGATTTGATAGATTAGATATTGTTATTCATAACATTGATCCGATTCCGTATCATTAGGATGCAATTCATCCCATTTAATTTACAGCAGTCAAGTCAAATTTCTCATCTCTATGGGATTAGATCCCGAGTTATTGCGAAGAAAAAAACAATAAGATTATGGAAGTAAATATTCTCGCATTTATTGCTACTGCACTGTTCATTCTAGTTCCTACTGCTTTTTTACTTATCATCTACGTAAAAACAGTCAGTCAAAATGATTAAGTTGACTGATACTTTTATTTCTTATCAATGATTGAAGAAAAGAAAGGGATTTAAACTCCAAGTCTTAAATGAAATGATTGGACTGGAATCGACAGTATCTGAGATAGTATGGTAGAAAGAACTAAACTATATAAATCTTTCTACCACACTATCTAGACTATCCATTATTATATAAATTTGTATACAGATATAGGCTCGATAACATAGATCAATTTCCAATACGCCTGTACACATTTTTTATGTAAATAAATATGTAAATATAAATAAAATATGTAAAATAGCACTCTAAGTCTATTTATAGTCGCTACAGGCATTTTTATGAATTTTGATCAATCAAAAAGAAATAATAAATAATAATTTAATTGAAGGTCAACGGTCCTATTCTCTAGGTTTCTTATAATTTGAAATAAGGATCCCGAGATAGATCAAAACAATCAATGTAGGAATAAAAGTGTGGGCCTATTTTATATTATAGAAAACGAAACCAAGGAATCCTTTTTTTTTATCATTCCCAAGAAGTCATTGATTGAGCTATAAACAGATGATCCATGAAGTTCTATGGTAACTTCGTCGGATCTGGAAAAGGGGTAGTAGATTCGCCGATTTGTCATGCTTAAACATGACATTAGATGAGTCGATAAAGCCTAAATAAATAAAATTTCTAGAAGTCTAAAATGTTAAATGTATGATATGTAGATCGCTCAACGCAAGCAAGATTTTTTATGCGTAGGACCTGTTTTGACAACCACTAGGAGCTTGCAGTAGAAAGTATGTATCGCTGTAATAACAGAACAACTTTCTCTTGGAACAGTAAAAATGTAAAAGTAAAAAGAAAGAAGGAAAAAAGAAAGGTTGCTTGTTTTTTATTGTAATATCCGTAATTCTGGTCAGAACCGGTTCAACAAATCAAAATAGAATAGGAAGGACTTGGCTGGAAAAAAAGACTATCTCCTATCATAGGCATTCCATTGATTTGAGTTTCAAAATACAACTATGATAATCATTCATTGTTTGCTCGAATGGTTTTTATTCATTAGTATATTTTCTTATTCATATTTTACTGTATTACAGCAGAATTTTAAAACAGAGGCATTTTTTTTTTAAACAGTTCGTAAAACAATCAATTAAACAATTGATACAATTTGATTACTAAATTAATAGTACCTCTAAAGTCCACTCCTCCCCCATACTACGAGTGAAAGGGAAAATGTAAAGACTACCATTAAAGCAGCCCAAGCGAGACTTACTATATCCATGTGAATTATGTCTCCTATCCTTATGAAATGAAAGAATTATTCCATTATTGATCACTAATCATAGTGGAATCAATGGTGCAGAGTCAAAATGGAATTATGACTTAAGGCTATTGATGAAGCAATCCAATCAATCCATTCGTAACAAGTTCATATATTATGGTAATGGTATTTCTGGTAGAATCGGTAAAGATTAGGGACAAATACAATATACATGCTTTGGAAATATCAAACGAATGCTCCTATCCTAATACAACATGTAGGAATAGCAAGACTCGCTGTTTGTTGACTTTCTTTCATAAGCAAAAAGGCATACATATACATAAAAATATACCATCAAGGTAGATAACTATCTATTCCATACCTATATTCTCTCTAAGCCTTACAGTTTCTCTTTCTGTGAAAGAAAAGAATTGGAAATGCCATGCAATATTACATTTTTTAATCTCCTAAAAGAAAAATTTTTTAACCTTTATTCTATAAGGGCCAATCAATATTGATTGATTGGGTTGAGCACTAAGAATTTCTTGTGAGTCTGGAGACAAAGTATCTTTATTCATTCCTTAACTTTAACTACCTTAGTAGTGTAGAGTAAGTAATTAAATTAGGAAGATTTGATAGTCTTTCCTATCATCCATTTTGAATCCTAAAAGCAAAAAAAAATAGAGAGTCCTTTTTGACTCTTTGACTACTAAGATAAGATTTCCGATCTCTTACTCTCGCAGTTCTGAATCTCAGAATTGGCTCTCAATATTTATTTGATTTATCTTATACCTAGTCTAGTAGTACCGGTTTGTTTGGGCCAGACTCAGATCCATCTTTTGAGGAAAAAGTAACAGTCTTTGCTTTTCTAGAATCTATGGATCATTCTTAAAATCAAGTATTGACAAGGCCTAGGCCTTTACCTCTGTTTCTGTTGGGGAAGAATTCGTCGATTTGGGTTTATATCACCAGGATAAGGAATATCGAGTTTTTTGTTGATCAGGCGACACCCAGATTTGAACTGGGGATAAAGGATTTGCAGTCCCCCGCCTTACCACTTGGCCATGCCGCCAAAACAATAAAAAATGGATAGAAATAAAAAATTCTATTATACTTTTTCCTCAATTTTTCCTCATTTTTGGGAGGATTTCTGAGCCATTTCTTCTATTTCATTTTGATCCCGAATTCCGTTGTACTTATCCTTTTCTAAAGAAGAATTCCTCTTTTTTATTGGATCTAGTTGAGATCATTTTCTTCAACTAATTGTATCTTCATACATATTTATATCATTTAGAAACTTTCCTTTCTTTTCAAAAAAAAAAGGTCAAAAGGGAAAAAGTGGATTTATGACTAAAAAATGCAGGGCAAATTGAACCATTAACTATACTATTAATTTCATTAATTTTGAATTAATGAACGATTTTTTTTTTAATTTTAAATTATATTTTATATTGAATTTCCTTAATTTAATGACAAAAAAAAGAAAATCAAATTGATTTACTACTAATCAGTATCAATATAAATAATCAATCTTTTTTTTTTGATTCGATTATAACAACAATTTTGTCTATATGTAAATATATGTAAATGTAAACCCCAAAACAGAAACAGAAATTGTTAACAGATGCTGAGTCGGGTATCTTCTCTATGTATTTCTATAGAGAATAGAATGATCGTACTTTAATTTTTCATTGAATAGAAAAGAGCAATTATGATATGGCACGACCTGTGTTGCCCAAATGGAACTATGATAAAAGATGAAATATACAGATAGCTAGATAACTATATTGGCATGTACAAATACAACCCACTCCTATTATATTATGCACTTCAATCATATTCTATGAATTCTACTAAAAAAAAAAAAAAGATCCGCTAATCATTTGTTGAGTATGAAGTGTTAAAATAAAAGTAAACTCTATACTGCTCCTGATTATTCTGTCTTTGTCTCATTCCTGGAGAGTCAATTAAATCCCAAATCCACTTTTTTGTACTCAATCTAATCGTAATATCATAAATAATAAGTAGAAATTAGATCAATTTGGATATTCCATACAAGACTCTATAAGTCAAGTCTACTAAGTGGCATAATTTTTTCCAAGAATTTATCAATTTTTTTCCATTTGTATCTTTCGCAAATTCTCTTTGTTTTATTCACCCTCTCATTCTCATCTCCATTCATACGTATGAAATACATATATGGTATGGGGTTATCTAAAATTTTATGTAATTCAGTAAACAGAATATATATTCCATCATTGCTAGATCGATCCATATGGATCGATGAAAAGGTGAGCCAATAATGAATGGGATTTTTCAATAAACAGGAAACTTAAGATTTAAATGCTCCGGGATGGAAATGAGGGGATGTTCACAATACCTGGATTTAGTCAGATTCAATTTGAGGGATTTTGTAGGTTTATTAATCAGGGCTTAATGGAAGAATTTAATAAGTTTCCAAAAATTGAAGATACAGATCAAGAAATTGAATTTAAATTATTTGTGGAAACATATCAATTGGCAGAACCTTTGATAAAAGAAAGAGATGCTGTGTATGAATCACTCACATATTCTTCTGACTTATATGTACTTGCGGGATTAATTTGGAAAACTGATAGAGATATGAAAGAACAAACGGTATTTATTGGAAACATTCCTCTAATGAATTCCCTGGGAACCTTTATAGTAAATGGAATTTACAGAATTGTGATTAATCAAATATTGCAAAGTCCCGGTATTTACTACCGTTCAGAATTGGACCATAACGGAATTTCTATCTATACCAGCACCATAATATCAGATTGGGGAGGAAGATCAGAATTAGAAATTGATAGAAAAGCAAGGATATGGGCCCGTGTGAGTAGGAAACAAAAAATATCTATTCTAGTTCTATCATCAGCTATGGGTTTAAATCTAAAAGAAATTCTAGATAATGTTTGTTACCCTGAAATTTTCTTGTCTTTCCCGAATGATAAGGAAAAAAAAAAAATAGGATCAAAGGAAAATGCCATTCTAGAGTTTTATCAACAATTTGCTTGTGTAGGTGGGGATCCGGTATTTTCTGAGTCCTTGTGTAAGGAATTACAAAAGAAATTTTTTCAACAAAGATGTGAATTAGGAAGAATTGGTCGGCGAAAT